CTCCACTACCGAGCAGAGGCAAAAATACGATAAGTAGATACATAATTTCGAGTGTGATCAGAAAACCAAAAATCAGACAATGACAGAGCGGCCTGTGATTGAGTGATAGATTGATCGACGCCCGAAGAACGCTCGACCGAAGGAATGAGTCACAAGGTTCATTGGTTGCCCCAACGACAAAGGTTTGAAGACGCTCGACCAACGGGAGAGGAAGAAACGGGCGGAGCATTTTCGGGGACTAGCCTCCTTCCTTCTTACTTGACTTCCAATTCTACTTTTTATCTTGAATTGGAATCTTTGAGTCATTCTTCTGTTTAAGAACAGCGTCCCACCCCCTATTTGACTAAGGATGGAAAGAAAGAGGTGCTTGCTTTATAAAACTTCTTTCTTCGATCGGAATACGGATAAGATCAGAAAGGCCATCATTAGGGCAAACAATGCAATAGCTTCGGTTAGAGCAAAGCCCAAAATGGCATAACCAAATAATTGTTTAGCCAATGATGGATTTCGCGCCACAGAATGAATCGAGGAACTAAGGACGTTTCCAATACCGACAGCAGCTCCCGCTGAAGCAATTGTAGCAGCTCCGGCACCCATTGATTTTGCACCCTCTAACATCTCGAGTTGAGAATTATCGTCACGCTTTTGAATTCACGATTTTCTCTTATAGATTCCTCGTCGATTCTTACCCTCCATCCTTTGATCTTAGACATCTCACTTGGAATGCAAAGCATCATTTTCGATCTTGTACCCCATGTAGACAGCTGGAAGAGTAACGTTGAATTGGACGGTCTAGAGGAGGAGAAGTTAGAAGTTCCGATCCCGGTTTAGCTGGACTCGTATCTGTCTCTTCCTTATCTGTCTGATGAGAGGTGGCTAAGGTGGGTTCCTCATGGAAGTCTACGGTTTCTGCGTAACCGGTCAGCTCACCCGGGTTTTTTCCCATCAACTAAAGAGCAAGGCTATCCGGCCTTTTACTAAAATGGCTTTCCCAAGAGCTAACACAACTCTTTTTTTTTATGGTAAAGCGAAATTCTTACCCGAGACAGAAGCTCTCTAAATCTTAGTCGCTATCTTTGATGAAGTACCGTAGAAGCGGATTATCTCTTCCTTTATGGTGGAACCAGACAATCTGCCTTGGATAGAGCGGAAGCATAAGTAAGCGGCATGAACCTTGTTGATCAGCGAAGGATATAGCTTCATAAAGACCTGCCATCTGGCTTGAATTCGGACTTAACTAACCCGGAAGTTTGCTTATCTGAGCTAGCCATTCCATTCCATTTTGAGGCTGACCGGCAACAGAAAGAGAGGCTCTTTTAATAGTGGGAAGGCCACTAGGACCTTCTTTCCTATACCTACGTAATTTCTTTGAGAAAGAACGCAGAAAAATAGGAGCGAGTGGAGTATACGAAACGAGATGAGAGAGCGTGTGCATTAAATCATTCTTTCTTTATCTTCATCGAGATGGCTAGTTGGCGCCCCATCATCAGTTCAGTGATTGGGTCCGTCTCCATCCACTCTGCTTCCCTCACCACATACTATGAGACTTTATTCAATTCAACTGCTTTCCAATAGAAAGTCATCCCCTGAATAAGGAAAGGTAGGAGGCTTCGGTCCCTCTTTCTTTAGGCTTTGGGAAGGGTCGGTACATTTCTCACTTATTTCATCTTGAAGAGAGATCCGATCTTGAAGCGCTACATGAACAAGGTTAAACCTATAAGCATGGACGTATAAGGCCTTAAACCTTTGACCATAGTTCAGGCTTCTGGTATCAATATTGGATCCTATGGTAGTTAGGCATGGGAGCGCCGGAAGTGGTAAGACAAAGGCAGGTTCGGATCCTGTAGAAAGAAGACTTAGCCTTCTTATTCTCCTATATTCTTAATTTACAAAGAGGACTTCCTTCACACTAGAACATTATGTTCATTTAGGGCTAAGAGAGAGACTAACTGATAGGAGTCCTGTGACAAAGAGCCCGCAGCCGGTCCTTCCTTTATGTTGGGGCAAGGGAAGCGTATCAAGATAAAATGAGCAAAGCAAGGAAAGAAGGCATCTCCGTCAGCGTCTAATATGTAATTCCCTGACTTCGAAGCACACAGAAGAGGAACTACTAGTCCTAGCATTCAAGCTCCAAGGGAACCTCCGAGTTCTGATGTTGACTATGACCCCCCAAGGCCTCACTTGAGCTACTTTGCTTTGCCTTAGCCTACCGAGTTAAACGACCATAAGGGAGTCAAACTAAAAGGAGTATAAGATCTTTTTCTTTTTGCCTTGCTTGGACTCTTTTTTTTCTTTGGGCTTAGTTACGGCCATTCTCGTTTGAACAAGAGTGTGATCTCCCCTGGTATTCCCCGAGAGCTTAGACGCCACCGGGCTTATTCCTCAAAGAAGGTCTTCTATAGCAAGCACCGTCTTCTTCTTCGCTTAGTGAGTTGCCTCTCTCCTCGGGTGACTGAACTCGCTTTTAAGCAATCAGAGTAGGGATCTCTCTTCGATGAGTCAGACTAGGCTATGATTCCCAGATAGGAAGAAAGAGCATTCGCCACTTCAAGCTAGTCACTAGAACTCCCTCCTTACTTAGATCTTCGTGACCCAGGGGAGAAGCTTGGCTTATGGAACTCCTAACTCATTTGCCCTGAGCCCCGTATTCCTTTGATTCTTCTCCCGTTCGTGCCAACGCAATCTCGATGAAAAGACACGCCTACCCCGGGCCCTGACGTGAACGAAGCTCCAATGAGTCGCTCCTCGCTGGAATGAGAGGCGGACCGTCAATTCGTCTACTCACTACCTACGCAATAACTGATCCTCGGACGGAGCCATACCTTCAAAACTTGCTAGCCGACACCGGCTACCGCAAAGGGTTCAGTGGGTGGGTTGAAATCTCGTCACTTTTGAAAGTCAAAAACTCCGTTTGGTTGCTCGTTATAGTGCTGAAGCAGAGTACAGGGCGGACGCGAAGGCCCCAGGCCGGGATGGAACGCTCGATTTTTCAAATCTTTCTGGAACATAGTAGGAAAGGATGTGACTAGGTCAACAACTGTGAAGTTCACTCTCTTTCTGTACCTGTTACTTGTTTGTAATCTATGTCATGTCCATCTGGACGAAATGCTATCTGTGCCGCCGGCCTCTGCAATCCATTTTCTTCACTCCGAAAGAGAAGAAGTCCAAGAAGTTCTTTTTATTGCAAGATTTGGTCCACTTCCCAGTCCCAAGCTTCTATTGGCTCTCTCAACGTCTTCAAACATGTCACTCGTCTCGTATCCAGATCCAACTGCCTGTTCAAACTCCATTTTCCAGACAACTTTGCCTGTAAAAGAAAGGTGGATTGGTTCACCTGCGGCTACATACAGGAATTAAGGCATCTTCACTGACTATCTCTAACAAGCATAGCAGGTACTCAGAATTGGTACTCTATGATTCGACATTGTTTTGAAAAACCTGATGGGAGCGAGTGGAGTATACTAGTAGAGATAAAAGAACGGAAGAAAACCATTCCTCTTCAACTTTCAAGAGGGAACGAAGCTCTCATACGGGCGCGGATTCTTGGATTCCTTGAATCTCTTTCTCTGGCCTATCACTAGGACCATGTCTCCCGAACGCGAGATCCTATCCGTTTTGTTTCTGCTTAGAGTGCCCCATCCCAGTTGCTATTCAAGTAGCCAGAAAGCCGAAGGCCAATGACACTAGCTAACCAACCCAACCTTTTCATTCATTACAGTAAGTAATGTGATTCCATGTCTCTGATGATTCGGCAGGAGGAAAGAGGGAAGGCTTTGACAGATCCGCTGCTAGCTGTCCCGGTTGAATGATTCCCGAGAGAAAGCACTACACTACTTTCATCTTTGTGAACTGGAACAGGGAGAGATGGTTGAACGGAATGAAACTAGTTCAGTTTGAGTCTTTCTCAAGAGTAGTAGGCTTCAAGCTAGAAGGATATAGTGAATAGCGCTTGCAAGAGGAGTAGGAAAGTGAGTTAAGTTAGCCTAGAGGAGAAGAATGTAACTATCTAATCGGGATCACAGTTCCGACCATTCCTTTGAAGAAGTGTTTAGCCACACTCTCCGCGGAACAGTCAACTCAAACTCTTCAACCAATCAAGCAAGACGATGGAATGAAAGAAAGAAGAAAGGCTCTAATGGTTGTACTTGGGGCTACGTGGAGACTAATTGAAACTTTTTCAATGGGGACAGGAAGAAGGAGACCAAGTGAGGACAGACAGCTAGAAGCACGAAAGCAAGTCAGTCTATGTTCTATTGTCAGAGAGGGGCAGTCCCGGGCAAGGTTACGAAGTAAATCGATGACGAGCCCAAAGTTTCCCGTCAAAAAAAGATTCTTGGTACGCTGTAGGACAGGAATCAGAGGCAAAGTGCCTAAGTCAGAAGTCCAACGAACATTTCACAGTGGTCTCGTCATTTCCTGAGGAGAATGAAAGCTTAGAACGGCGAATTCCAAGCACATCACTCAAGCCCCTCTTTCCTCCGCGGCCAAAAGAACGAGCATGTCAGTCTCATGAGAAAGGCCCAGAAGACTAAGCTGGCGCTTCGGACAGGGATACTTCATGGTTTCACTGTACTGCACATCGTCTACACAAACGTAGTACTCGTGGAAACTTCCGCCCTAGCCGTCGCCAGATCCGGAAGAAGTTGTCGCCGCCATTGCCTATCCTTTCCTTTCCCGAAAAGCCATTTGAACACTTATCTTCTTTCACTCCCATTGAGCACAGATGTTTCAGTACTCTGTAGCTTGGTCGGCAATGACCAAGCCGCGGAGTTTATAAAGCGTCCTCGCGGATACACCCACCCTCTCAGTCAGCCGACAGCCACACCAGCATATGAAGCGTAAGTGTGAACGTAGGCCAAGAGCTGTAGAACCCGAGCGGCCGCCCACAGGTAAACCATACTATGTTCGCCTTCTTCTCGCTTCCCAAACCTGGATCACTGAAAGGGGCTTGTACTAGTAACCACACCCATGACTCAGTCAAGTTGTTCCCAAACAAGGCCTCCAAAAGACCCGGAGTGAGAACAACTGGAAGAGAATCGGTAGCGGCCTGAAGAATCCATTTCTAAAAAAGAAGATGTCTCGCAAGAGTCGCGTGATGAAAAGTACCATCAGGTAGATGAGACAAAACCCTCATCGCCCAATCGCGAAAAAGCCTGAGCAAGGATGGCGGAGATCCGCACCTTTCCCTCGAGCTTGACTCCTAGGCGGCCACACTCAGGCCTACTTGTGAGTAGTTCCGGCCCATGGCAGATTGACCAAGAGTGTTCAGCAGCCAGCAAGCCACATTACCACCTTCTTCTTCAGAGGGAAGCACCGGATACACGCACGATTGATTCGAGCTCGAAACATCCACCATTTCCCTCAGTCTCTCGGGATCCGCGAGAGTTAGGAAGGCGGTAGCGTCGAAGGGAAGTTTTTTAAACATAGAAATTCCTATGCCTTGCTGACCGATCCACACCAACCTTAATTAAGGGATGCTTTTCTTTTAGGTGTTGGGTCCTGAGGCGGAGAAGGAGGAAGATCAAAACCTAAATGTGCCAAGGGTTGATCATCGAAGCCAGGGTAATAAGGATTCAGTCATTTGAGCGCTGATGTAGCTAACAGCCACCTTCATAGTCGATTCATTAGGGTCGTCACCTTCTATCCAACTAGTGGAAGTATTCACCCTTTCTTTGTCTGTTAAGCCTCAAAGCTATGGGACTCCCTAAAGAAAACTGCAATCGTAGTTTATCAACCACTCACAAGACCACCGAGATCTTCGACTTAGCTCCCACAGGTAATCCACCCCCCCAACCGGGAGCGGAAGATAACGAAAGGGAGACAAAGTCCTAACTAAATCATAACACAAGAACCTCCGTCTACATACACAACCATTCCATCTATCATCTCAGTCGAGTCGATCCGATTCGTTCTTATCTATAGATAACGCAAGAGAGAACTTATGACTTCGCGGATGGAGAGGGATTCTTTCCCCCGGTATTCCTATCAAGACTTCGGTTTTCAAGACCGACTCTTTCAACCGCTCAGACATCCATCCCCTTCGCGCTTCGCCCGCCCTATCTATCCGCGCGCTGGCGGGTAGGGCAACTCTATGTGCTTCGCTACGCTTGTTTCTATATGATAATATGCACCTTGGTTGCTCCCTGCGGGTAATAGCAAGAGAGCGAGTTCGAGCTCTGTTCCATCCATTGCAGCTTCCCTTCTCCTCCCACCACCCTCAGAGAGGGATCGCTATGCTGCTCACTTCTTTGGTGTGGATGTCCTTTCTTCCCCAACCTTAGCGTACTTAGTTGTTAAACCATAGGTCGGAGTTTCCATACGAGATTCCTTCCTCTCCCGGCTATCACTTCTCCTGCCTATCATATGCGAGCAGCTCTGCTCCTTGGCAGTCAGTCTATTACCCAGCCATGATCCCATTCCTTCTAGCTCAGGAACTTCTATTTTGAATCTGAGCTTGTACCTTTCTCCTTTCCGTGTAAGCTATTCCATGCGATGTCTTTCACAAAGGTAAAGGGATTTTCTAATCGATAGAGCTGGTGAATCTTTTCTTTTAAATGGCTAGTTGGTTGTTTTCATTCCTGACAAGCCAATCGATTGGTAGGTCCTAATTATCTAGTTGAGGAAGCACCTTTCAGTTAAGAGAACCTCAATTCGAAGGCAATTTCATCGTCAATGAAACCCAAGATTGATGGCTAAAGAGGTGATCTACTGCTGACTCTGAGGCACCGGGCTCTTAGAAGATAGGCGATGGGGCTACATCCACTACCGCGGTATATGGTTTTGTTTTGTGGCAAAAGACTCTATTATCAAAACATCCTATTACGCGGCAATTACCAAAGTTAGTAGGTTACCCTCTTAATAGCGATAGCATCTTACTAAGTGGTAGCAGACGGTGTTTCAGTTGCTGAGTCTGACCAGTTAGGTTCCTTTCTTCTTTCAAGTGGGCAGCTTAAAGCCTGTTACGCTATAATTCATTGAGGTTGATCCCGAAGTTGTGGTCTATCCCGTAGCAGTAGTCTCTCCCCAAGAATGAACTCTCATGAGTGGCTTAACGGTTGGGACAAAGCCATATCTTTCCATTTCGTATCTGACGGAAGTGGCTGAACTCGTTCTTTGGTTTGGGACTTTTGCTCTTCGGATGCCTTCCCTTTCGCCTACGTACGGGTGAAAAAAGAAATCCTCCCTCCTTGTACTTGACTCCATCAGGTCCACATACGGCTCATCTCCTTCTTGCTCTTGCCGAGTGGCTATCGCGCCTAACCTTTGAAATGGAGCAGCTCTGCTTGTGAAAAAGGGTTTAGTTTCAAGGATATGAGTCAGGTAAGAGAGTTGCTTTTGCCTAAGCTGAGCTTTTGCTGGAAACAAAGAAAGACTGAGAATCCTCCCTATAGGCAAAGGGGGAACTTCTACCACGGTGATGAGGAAGATGAGTGCCTTGGAATTTAGACCTCTTTCAAAAATGACCACCACCTTGTGTAATCACCGCGAAAGGAGTGGCTTGAGAAGTTTCTGAGGCAGCTTTCAAATAGATTACTTGGGAAAAGAATGAGCAAGAAGAAAAGACCTTTCTTGCATCACCGGCATTGAAAGAAATAGATGGATTGATGAAAGATGTTGGTTTACTAAGATAAAGAAGTACCCGAAAGCCCTACCTTATTATAAGATTAACCGGTCTGACTGGCCAAGCTTAGTCATTTCCCATCCCGCATCACTTCAACTTCTAATTCCTTAATGGTCCAAGGGTAAGGGGACTGAAGGTTAAGGAAGAAGGATCTACTGGTTGAGACTGACGTTCACTAGCAAAATTCCCCTTATTTCGTAAATAAGAACATCCCTTCTAGGCTTTCTGCCAAACCTAACATGGGTTTACTAGTTTCATTAGGCTCATTCCTAGGGATAGGAGACCTAGAGATCAAATAGAAAAGCAGGGGAGATAGAATACCTAGATAAGACGAATAGAAGCTCAGGGCATGAAATTCCTTTGATGGGCATATTAGGTCACTTCCTTCCTCAACAGCGGATTCAATAGCTTCTTCTTCTTGTGATTGCAGCCAATAGCTTCTTTTATGAGTTCATTCGAATTCTATTTAGAGAAGGAAAAAAAAAGAGATCTGCCTTTGAACAGGAGAATTGGACAAATTGCTTTCCCTGACATCAAGAGTATAACACCGGATCGGATACAAGGACTCTAACTCTGCAGCGGACCAGCTACATTCATGTAATGGTTTCATTTGTCCTAAGGAAATTCCTAATCTTAGCTCGCGGCTAGAATTGCTGTCTTAAGGAATAGAGTCTCAACCATACCTTAGAGAACTTGAGGAGAAGATCACTGCCTTGTTTGAAAGGAAAAGATTACAGGCTAGCCTAAAGGCTGATTCGGATGATGCTACCTTAATAGCAACCAAGGAAGAGAGTCAAGAGAAGACCTTCTTTATACTTAGACATAGGGCCAGACCAGAGAGAGGAAAAGTAAGAACGAGTAGACTTCTCTATCTGTTGTTAAGGAAGTGGATCTAGAGAAAGAGGGTCAATGCCGGGTGTTAGCCCTGAAAGCAAGATAAGGAGAAGACGGCCATATCCTAATTCTATGATGCAACTACCACTGGTCCCCTAGCTCCAGTAAAAGCAGATGGAATCAAACTCAAGACATTCCAATTGTACGCAGCATGGTTATCGCATGGGCAGGGAAAGCAATCAGTCTTAAGTCCCGGGTACTTTCTATTCCAAGGGATCTTACTCGTTAAAGAAAGCAATCTCAATAAACAAGAGAGAATGACCCGGATTCGATGCTGCTTTTAGAACATCAACAATTAACATTGCCTCAATCAGTCACTCCAACTCACACCAAGAAGGGGATGCCAAAGGGCACTCTCTGGAAGACTATCTATACACAAGGTTCTGAAAGAAATGATTGATTCAACGATCCAGCAAGAATGAGTTGCGCTTCCTTTACTTGCTTAGCCTTTCTTTGATCTTAGGTCTTATCCGCTCTCACAAAGAAAAGCATCTCCGGTCCCTAAGTCCAAGCAGAAAGGGCATCAAAGTCAGCGGCATATTCAATAGCATCTCGCGCAGAAAGAAGGCACGCATGACTCAGAGCCGATAAAGAGGAATTCCTATTTCCCGTGGAAGGGAAGCATTGCTTGCTCGGTCGGAAAGCACTCCTAAGCCGGAAGACTCTGCCTCCTTTTTCTAATCTAGCTAGAAAGGCAAAGGAGGGCCCCCATCTCAGTTTCTATTAGGGGATCCGCGGGCATATCTACTATTCCTGTCTCCGTGGAATCTTTCTTTGGGTTCGAATCCTACCCGAGAATCCATAATAAGGAAGTCTGATCTTTCCTCTTTCTTACTTCTGAGTTGGTGAGTCACTTTCTATTAAGCCAACCCCTAGATCTAGAGCTAGAGAAAGAAGAAGGCGTAAGGTGGGATCGATTCAAGGCAGTTCGTCCACACTTTGTGTTGTTACAGGGTTCAAATACGAGCTATGCTTCTATGCTGCTTGGCGAGAAGTGAGGTTGGTTGATAGCCACCCACCTGTTCTGGAAGTCTTGCTGGCGGTTGAGACAAAAATCTGGGTACTTGTTCTTAGCACTGTATTTAAAGCAGGTAAGAGTAGTGCTCCAGAGATTTGTAGCGGGGGATGTTCCTCCTGCTACGCTCTCGCCAGCCATCTCTTTAACCCGATCCGGGTTACCGAGGATAATTCCTTCATTTCATAGGAGGAAGATTCGCGAAGGTGACGCATTGACAATTAGGCTTTATATGTCTTGCCTTTCTGTGTCAAAGGTCATCGCCTTAGCACCTAAAGTAGGACAAAGAACTTTTGCTTCTATCGTCACTCCTTCAGATCTTGATAGCGTACAATCGCAAGTTTCAGAAATGAAGCCCATGATGAAGGCCCTATTAAGCCGGTATATCCCGCGACTCAGCTCCATTCCTTTATACCAGGGTTTGGAGTTTGTGCCAACATGGAAATCTGTACCTTCTTCGGCATGGTACCGAAAGTTATTATTAAAGAGTGGTGATGAGGATGGGAAGCCTTTACGGCCACTAGCCAAGTCATCTCTTTTTACATGTTTCTTTTCGGAACTAGCAGCTTGGGCTTCCTTGGTGCAGAATGTTCATAAATCTGAGCATTCTTTCTCTCAAGGTTGCCTATGGCCCCCTTATATAAGGTATCCTTTCGACCCCTATAACACAAATTTGACAAACTTGTCGTTAGAATGGTTTGAAAGGCGTATTGGACCACTTTTACCTACTACTGAGATGTTAGGTATACCACCCAATATGGGACGTCTATGTTGTTCGGAGACAGGAGATGGGAAGAGGCGCTTGTTTGCTGTAGGTAACTACATCAATCAGCGTTTATTATATCCTCTTCATGATTGGCTTCTTAAAGTATTAAGGCCATGGATGGAACCTTTCATCAAATACGGCCACTCATGAGGTTAGCGAATGCTTCTGGCACATTTTATTCAATAGATTTAACTGCGGCCACGGATAGGTGGCCCTTACTTCTATTGTTTGAAATTGTGCAGTGTTTATTTGGAAGGTCATTTGCTTCAAGTGCAGTGAATGCTACACTTGGACTAAATACCTTCGAAGTAGCATTTCTAAAGAAGAGGCATATTGTCTCTTTTGTAGCAGGGCAACCGCTTGGATATTATGATTCTTGGGCTCTGTTTGCCTTATCTCATCATTTTGTGATTTGGCATGCAGCAGAACAGATATACCCTGGACTATATTTTGATAAATATGCCGTTCTCGGTGACGATGTTGTTATCTACGATACGGCCGTGGCAACGATCTATTCCGGTATAATAGCCCGGTTAGGTGTCTCCATCTCAGCGTCGAAATCGAGAACTTCGACGAGTGTGAGTTTGCCAAGAATTTATGGAAGGATAGAGTGACGACTAATTTGTCTCCTCTGTCATTGAAAAAGAGATTCTTGACTACCGAACCAATTGGTTGGTATCAATATTTGTTATCAACCGATGCTAAACTGAGGTTGTCTACACGACTTCGGTTGGCAGGTTTAGGTTTTAAAGCTTGCTCACGCCCCTTTGGGTCCCGAAAGCATGGTAAGAATGCCAAAAGACTGATTGTGCTGTTGATCCATTCAAATGTCAGTCGTTGTCAACTGAACTTTGAAACGGCGTTGTCTTGCGCTTTAAGGCAAGTAGTACGGCCCGAAGTAGTTGGTCGGTTAATATTCTTTCTATTAGAATATATGAAACCAAAGGATATTGATCTGCCTCCTACCAAGGTGTTTCCTTACCCTGCCATGGAGGATTTTAATGAATACTCCTTGTATAAGGGTTGGATGAAACAGTATTTAGCTTACTTAAAGTGGTATTGTTCAAACTATATGAAACCAGTGGTATCATTGGATTCTTTCTTAGACGCGCCCGTCTATATGACGACGTGGCACTGTACTGGATTTCAATTAAATAATTATAAGTATGGTGTCATGTTCAGATTATATGATATGTGTGTTGAACTACAAAAGATCTCAATCTTTTGTATTGAATCGTCTAGTGGAGTTATTCCTTCGGATTAGTGTAATTAGCTAATTAGAGGCCGTCCTATATAAGAATCTTTTACACCGAACGAACTCGACCAGCTCTAGCACTTAAACTTTTTTCCCTTCCCAGTCAGAAATTCTTGTAGTTAAACTGGCGGCGGCATTTTAGGACAAGGAAGGATGCTCAGCAAGAACTTGGTGAAAGAGAGAATAACATGTGTGCTTAAGCTCTCGAATCTGGATCTCCAGATTATCAATCTCGAGTAAGCACGCATATTCACACTACGTGGAAGCTTGATCCAGGGTTTCTTTAACCGCTCTCCAGTATTCTCCCCTCTCTTTATCAAGGAGAAAGATGGTGTTGTTATTTTCTTATTTTATCGACTCCCATCTTTTTTTTCTGTTTTTTCCAACGACTTCTTGTGACCTTTCACAAGGGCTACCTGTTCTACAGTTCAGAAGCTTAGAAGCGAAAGAGACAAAGAGAAGGACGGATTGAATGGATAAAAGGTTGAATGGCAAATGTGAGAATCGCTACCAACATTGCAGCAGAACTCATTTTGCAGGAAAAGGCAAGGAAGGAAAAAGGCTAACGCGCGCCCTAATGGATTGCTCTTTCAAGACTACCGACAGCTTTGCCTGCTCGCTTTGACAGCTCTGGAGGACAGAGACCTTTTCAGTAAAAGTTCAAACTATGGTTTTTTGTTTTCTATTCAAATTGCTTTCTTTCCTCTACGCCGCTACTTTGGGCTTTCTTTCGCTAAACGAATAGGGTAATTACCGCTCCAAAGCAGTATCGGGAAAGTAGTAGTCCTCGGAAACCTGTCTAACCGGAGAGAATTTGGCGCCAGAGCCCTTCTTTCTGATACGGATTGGGATACCTATTCCTCATCAACCTATTGTCCCTCAGAAAATGGTATACGACGTTAACCGGTCTAATGTACGAAACGACTTCTCCGAAAGAAAGGGATTTTCA